AGATACCAAAGCAGTCCTGTATCAGACTGGCTGTCTTCTTGTAGTTGGATCCCCAAGTTTTTGGAATGCTCCAAACTCTACTTGAGCATCCAAATCTGGGTCAATACCAGCAAAAACATCTCTGAACAAGGTTCTAGCACCATGCCAAATGTGCCCGAAGAAGAAGAGCAAAGCAAACGAAGCATGCCCAAAAGTAAACCAACCCCTTGGACTGCTACGAAAAACACCATCGGATTTCAAAGTCGCACGATCTAATTCAAAAATTTCACCCAATTGAGCGCGTCTAGCATATTTTTTCACAGTAGCAGGATCACTATAACTGACTCCATTGAGTTCACCACCGTAGAACTCAACGGTTACACCTACTTGTTCAACACTATACTTCGATTCTGCCCTTCTAAAAGGAACATCAGCTCTAACAATTCCATCGCCGTCTACCAAAACGACTGGAAATGTTTCAAAAAAAGTAGGCATACGACGTACAAAAAGCTCACGGCCTTCTTTATCTCTAAAGATAGGGTGTCCTAACCATCCAACCGCTATTCCATCTCCGTTATCCATTGAGCCTGCCCTGAATAATCCTCCTTTTGCCGGATTATTGCCGATATAATCATAAAAAGCTAATTTTTCAGGAATTTTAGACCAGGCTTCTGATAAACTTTGATTTTCGGCTAGCCCAGCGCTAATTCTTCGATATATCTCTTGCTGGAAGTAACCCTGATCCCATTGATAGCGAGTCGGGCCAAATAATTCGATGGGGGTAGTTGCTGAACCATACCACATAGTTCCAGCAACAACAAAAGCTGCAAAAAAGACAGCTGCGATACTACTGGAAAGTACGGTTTCAATATTTCCCATACGCAATCCTTTGTATAGACGTTGTGGCGGTCGGACGCTAAGATGGAATAAACCCGCTAATATGCCCAATGTACCTGCTGCAATATGATGAGAAGCTATTCCTCCCGGAACAAAAGGATCAAACCCTTCCACGCCCCACGACGGATTTACAGGTTGTACTTTTCCCGTTAGTCCATAAGGATCGGACACCCATATTCCGGGACCATACAAGCCTGTTACATGAAATGCACCAAAACCAAAGCAAGCCACCCCGGAGAGAAATAAATGAATTCCAAAGATCTTGGGCAAATCCAAAGAAGGTTTTCCTGTCCGTTCATCACAAAATATTTCTAGATCCCAATAGACCCAATGCCAGATAGCTGCCAAAAAGCATAAGCCAGAAAACACAATATGTGCCCCAGCTACACCTTCGTAACTCCAAATTCCCGGATTCGTTACAGTCCCTCCTGTGATACTCCAACCTCCCCATGAATTGGTTATTCCTAACCGAGTCATGAAGGGAATAACGAACATACCCTGTCTCCACATTGGATCAAGAACAGGGTCAGAAGGATCAAAAACTGCTAATTCATACAGAGCCATCGAGCCCGCCCAACCAGCAACCAGAGCTGTATGCATTATATGAACGGAAAGCAACCGGCCGGGATCATTCAATACAACGGTATGAACACGATACCAAGGCAAACCCATGGAAAATACCCCTTTATCAAAGAAAAATAGACACTACGTAACTTTATTGCATTGAAAAAAACTATACTATGACTATCCTTAGGTTACTATTTATTCTATTCTGTTTGTAATAATGGAATAATTCTGTTCGTAGGAACAAAGAGAAGCAGATTTATTCTATACTCGATAAGTACCAATACGCAATGGGGGGTTGGTACCATTTTCTATGAGTAAATGTTTATCATTAGAAGGACTTATTCGTAAAAATTTTCCTTTATTTATTTTGTCTTTCTTTCTAAATTTTTCTAATTTATGGATAAAATAAATATGATAAAGCCAATATTATAAAGACAATAAAACCATATTGTTACGTTTCCACATCAAAGTGAAATATAGTATTTAGTTCTTTTTTCTTTCAATTCATGCCTATTGGTGTTCCAAAAGTACCTTTCCGCAGTCCTGGAGAGGAAGATGCATCTTGGGTTGACGTATAGTGCGACTTGTCAGATATATTGGGTCATATGGGATTTCCCCGTTCTCTCCCCCGATCGAGATATCCTCTGTTTCGCCCAAGAAAGAGAAATTGAATCATCAAAAAATTGGAGCGTGAAGTGCAATTAGATGCATTCTTTGGGGAGATTCATAGTACTATTATCAATTAGAATAATTTATGGTTGGCTTTGGTTGGACTAAAAATGAAGTATCCAGGCTCCGTTTAGAAAAAACCCAATTGGTAATATATCTATGATTACTACATGTATCATAAATGATTGCTGTTTGTTATTTGTAAAGTCATAACAAAAAGAAATGGTGATGGGAAGATTTGTCCTATATGTGCAAATCCAAATCGGGCAGATCTTTACCCGGAGTAGAGCATAGACCTAAAAAGATGAAAGAGACCCATTCAGGAACAAGAAAATACCATCGTGATTTGGATTGAATCTCGATGAAAGAATACATCAATGAGAAGTGA